CATGGGAGCAGCCGCTTCAATGGGATCTTTTATCCTGGTCGGAGGAGAGATTACCAAACGTCTAGCATTCCCTCACGCTTGGCGCCAATGAGGCTTTTATTTGAGAGAAAAAAGAAGACTATGCCTTCGCCATATGAAATATGAATATTAAGTAATAATAGCATGGCACTTTGAATTCGATATAAGGAATTTTGTTTTCAAAACATTAGATTATGTATCGAGAGAGTAATATGAGAAAAAGGTATTTCCTATTTTATTATCGGAAGTCCAGTTCAGCGTCACAAACTTTTTTTCACACCAGGGGTCTCTTAACTTATAGAGCGAAAAAAAGAATCTTCTTTTTTCCTTAGTTTATTTGATCAAATAAAAAAGCAACTTTGGGATTGCTGAATGACAGACAAATCACAGACAAAAAAATATAATAAATATATAAAGCAACGGAGCCATCATAGTATTTTTGAATTCCTCCGAAAGGAAGGGTGGTAAGTTGATCATTTACCGACCGGGGTCTGATCGATCCTATTTTTTTATTTCTTTGATGAAAGGTAAGGGTCAATTTTATTGTAAAGCCGTATGCAATGCATAATGCCCGTACGGTTGTTCAATTCTATCTTTTTTTCTTGTTATTCTTTTATCTTCCCCTCATCATGCGAAATAGAGAAACCTTTTATTATCTTATATCATCAGGGTAATGATCCATCAACCTGCTGGTTCTTTTTCTGAAGTAGCAACGGGAGAATTCATCCTGGAAGTGGGAGAACTTCTGAAACTGCGTGAAACCCTAACAAGGGTTTATGTACAAAGAACGGGCAAACCCATTTGGGTTGTATCCGAAGACATGGAAAGAGATATTTTTATGTCAGCAACAGAGGCCCAAGCTTATGGGATTGTTGATCTTGTAGCGGTTGAATAACAATAGCCTGTATTTCGCGTCAATTCGTGATTTGAAGTTAACCCTGCCGAGTTTAATATTAATATTCTTTAATATTCTATGACTTTTATTTACTCTTCTATTGAATCTATTGAATAAAAGTAATTCAAAATCATCCGGTTAGGATCGATCTAAACCAGCCCATTATGTATATGATTCAACATGCCAACGATTAAACAACTTATTAGAAATACAAGACAGCCAATTAGAAATGTCACAAAATCCCCCGCGCTTCGGGGATGCCCTCAGCGTCGAGGAACATGTACTAGGGTGTATGTGCGACTCGTTCAGATCATGAACTAGAACAAAGGAAAGAGAACAATGTTCGAATATCAATGATCAAATAGGATAGAAGGGAAAAACGAACTACATTTCCTATCTAAAAATAAGAAAATGAATCAGATCCCTTTTATTGTGTATGAAATTTATGGTTTCTATTGGTGTAAATCCACTCACCTCAATTCAAGATGAGCAGCAGTTCTCCATTGGTAGCAAATGGCTATCCATTAAGCGGAGGAAATCTTAGTTAACATAGACGCCTCTTGTAAGAACGGACTAACAGGGTCAGCTACCCAGCCAACCTTCATAATTAAATACCGTTACTGTATAGGTAGAGCTCGTTGTGAAAGACCTAGTACTGAATAATTCATGGGTAGAGCCGAAGAATGTGAACTATACAAGTTAGCAATAACATTGATTAAATGAAGTAAAGGCTCCGGTGTATAGAGAAGACCTCACCGTTTAAGAAGTAACCATAGAAACGATGGAATCCACTATTTCTTTATCAGTGCTATTTTTTTAATACCTAGTATATATAGTACAATTTCGTATTTCGAGGTGAAATGCCTAGAAAAAATAAAAAATAGTGATTGGGAAGGTTATAGTAGCCAAAGCCATTGGAATTTTTAGTTTATACATTGGAAAAATCCGTTTTGTTATTAATATACTAGGAAAGGGGCAAAAGAATAACTAAAAGAAAGGAAATCTATTAGTTATTCGTTAAAGTTTCATTTATTCAATGACCAGAATTAGACGGGGATATATCGCTCGGAGACGTAGAACAAAAATTCGTTTATTTGCATCAAGCTTTCGGGGGGCTCATTCAAGACTTACTCGAACTATTACTCAACAAAAAATAAGAGCTTTGGTTTCGGCTCATCGGGATAGGGATAAGCAAAAAATAAATTTTCGTCGTTTGTGGATCACTCGAATAAATGCAGCAATTCGTGAAAGGGGGGTATGCTATAGTTATAGTAGATTAATAAATGATCTGTACAAGAGACAGTTGCTTCTTAATCGTAAAATACTTGCACAAATAGCTATATCAAATAGGAATTGTCTTTATATGATTTCCAATGAGATCATAAAAGAAGTAAGTTGAAAGGAATCCACCGGTTAAAGGGAGTTGCCCGGAGAATGAACTCCGGGAGGGTCGAATAAAAATAAAATAAAAATGAATAGAATAAAATATATATGAGAAAGTAGTAAAAATAAATATGAATCAACACGTTCAATAAAAAAATTTATTCTTGCCAAATTCTTTTTTTTTCTTACGACACGAGAATTCAA